CTTCTGAAACAAGAAGTTCTGGTCCTGGAGGTATAATATCAACCACTTGACGTCCTTCTGATGCATCAACTATGGTTATTTCATATCCCCCTTTTTCTTTACGTGCTATTCTGCTTACTATACCAGCAGATGTAGCATTATAAACTGTATTGTTACTCTTGCTACCATCAGGATAAATCTGACCCCTTCCTCTGTTCCCACCTACATATATGGGATATTTTAAGAAGTAAACGTCTTTTTTCGTAGCAGGGTCGGGGGAAAGAATAGGAAAGACGATTTCACTATATTTCTGACCGGGAACAGGACCTATCACAAGAATATTTCTTTTATTAGGACGATAACACTGAAAAGAAAGATTGCCCATCTTTTCTTTCATTTCGGGAGAAATACGATCGGGGGGAGCTAATTCGAATCCCTCGGGTAAAATAAGAACAGCTCCTACATTCAAAGCTCCTTTTTTACCATTAGCAAGAACTTGTTTCAGTTGCATATCATAAGGAATTCGAACAACTGCTTCAAATACAGTATCAGGAAGTACAGCTTGCGGAACTTCAATATCCACGGGCTTATTAGCTAAATGGCAATTGGCACATACAATTCGCCCAGTTGCTTCTCGTGGATTTTCATATCCCTGCTGCGCAAAAATGGGATATGCATTTGAAATAGATGCTCGAGTTATTACATATATCATGATCAATACAAAAATGGATCGAGTCATCTGTTCTTTTACCCAAGAAAAAGTCTTTCTATTTTGCATGGTCCAATCATTGATCCCCGGAATTTCTACAATAAATTTGATAGGTAACCAGTAGAATTCCCTATCCACAAGTTTGCCATTGTATTGATTGTACTGAAATAATTGTACTGGTGGAATATAGTATGAATACCTTGAGTTGAAAAGGTAGAAGTATAAAGAATAAGTAAGATGAAAAATGATTTCTTTATACACGAAGAAAGATTCTGATTTGATTGATATCAAATAATGAATTATTCATTCTTATTCATTCATTGAATGATAAATTACTACAAGCGAAGGAGATACACGATTTAAAAAATGGAAGATCCAATATTTCACAATTGTATCTAGAATCACTGGAAAAGTGGAAACAAGACCAGATATAATCTGATCATTCTGAGCCAATCCAAAATCGTTGTAGATCGAACCAATCATTAGTTCCCAACCATGGGTTGAGTGAAACCCGATCCATAAATCAGTAACTAAAAGAATTGAAAAAGCTTTGATTGTATCACTTAAGTTATAGAGAAATTCCTGAATCCAAGAATTTAGAATGAAAAGTTCTTCATTACCCAGAAAAAAATAACCACTTAGTATAGCGAAACAGATTAGGTTTGTAGAGAAATGCAAAATTATATGGAAATGAGATTCATTTTGTCTTTGGACCAATTGTATTGTTTCCTTGTGCATTCCTATACGAAACCTTTGCATATGTGTTTCCGAGTACTCCTTTATCATTTCGTCCAACAGGAATAGTTCTTCTAATTCCATAAATTTTTCTAGAACATTTTTCTCTTGAATATCATTCAAAAGGATTTCGGATTGCCTGGTATTCCACCAATTAAGAACCCAAGTTTCTAGACATTTCTTAAATGAGAGAGAAACCCACCAGGGCAAAAAGAGTATAGACACAAGATATGGGAGGGAAGCCAATGCTTTCTTTTTTTTCATTCTGTATCCGTGATGTAAATTGTTAATGAACCTTTTTCATTCGTCGATTCTATCTCTGAGATTTCTATGAAGCACGAATTATATAAAATTATATAACAAGAAGAAGGTATCGAACCTATGGATCTTTTCCTATTTTTGTTTTTGTGTACAAATCTCCTTAATCTATTTTATTTGATTAATTCTATTAGATTTTTAGGTTTTATTAATATTGTTCCATATACGTTCTCCTAATAGATGTATTAAGTTCCTTCTCTCATGCTGATATTTATTCTTTAGTTTCTTTAGTTCATTTCAAAATACTTCAATGGGGACGCGTAAGAAATAGGCCAATTCGGCAGCTTTTTGTTCAATTTCTCGTGGAGTCAAATTCTCATCAGTACGGGTCAACGGAATGGCTCCTTGGCCCCTGATTTCCATATAAAGGACACGACGAGGAAAAAGACCCTCTCTCACCTCCATTCTGATTGATTGGATATCTTTCAGAAAGATACGAAGGAAGATGCGACGATTTATTCCAGGAAATCCCCAACGAAAAAGGGACATTATCCCTTCTTTTCTATCAAATCGGTCATAACCACTACCTACATTCCATGAAATTGTGCACCACAAATAAGAACTAATGAATAGACCTGCGATTCCATAGAAAGACATCACGATCCCTTGGGGGAAAAAAAGAATTTGCTGAGACGGAAATACGGATATCATATTTTTACCAAGATAACTGGAAGTTCCAACCACTAAGAATCCTAGTGAACCTAAAAAAAGGATACAGGCCCAGCAAAAATTACTTGTTTTTCGAGACCCCGTTATAAGTTCTATCCATATATGTTCTGATCGCCAATTCATACTATACTAGATCCAGTTGCATTCGATTGGAATTGATAGAATAACCCAAATGGATTTGACTCGACTTTTATTGCTTGATCCCTAAATAACTTTCATTAACTAGCAGCATTCCGGCAGGAACCATTAGAAATAATTGGTTAGATACATTGAGTTTCTATTTCAAAGATTTTTCAAAAAAGATTTGCGGATCATTTTGAATTTAATCATTTAATTGATTAAGCTATAACTGCATATACATGCATTAATGCGTATATTATCCATCGATATACATAACAACGGTATACATAACAAAACAACTCTTACATTTTTTTTCGGAAAGTCCACATAGCATATATCCTACCCTATTACATTAAAAAAAAGTATCTGTATGATGATCTAGTGTTGAAATAAATTGATGAGATTTGGTCCCATCATATTTAGACAATCTTATTTCTTTGAACATAAAGAGATAAAGAAGCCATTGCGATTGCCGGAAAGACTAGGCCCACTAAAGGAACAAAAATAGAGGGAAAGTTCAAATCTATCATAGAATGGGTACCTCGATTTCATATTTCTATTATAATTATAAAGATATCTTATGATAAGTCTATCTATTAGAAAGAATATTCAGATAATATTCATATGAAATATTTCATAATCAATAACGAATGTAGAACTAAACGAAGCGTACTTATTCCTCTTTATACACGAATATGTATGAGAATCACGAATATGTATGAGAATCCTGCTTTCAGAAATTGGATTCTTCTTCTCCCATCCTTATCTTCATCGTCTTTCTATCTTTCCTTTCAAAACACCTTTTTTTTTTGAAAAGAAAGATAGAAACGAGTTTCTTAGGAGTTTCCGACTTTAACCAATCTTATCCAACAAACATGGATTCCTAGTGAAAAACGGGAGTTCTCGCTAAATAGAAAGAACTTCTATATTCTGATCATTTTTTATTTGAATATTTATTTATTTTGAATCTTCATTCAAGGGAAGGAAACCGTGTAGCTGAAATAACTCATTCAGAACACCTTTTAAAAGATTACGTGGTACGATTGGGTCGAATAAGCCCTTATGGAATAAATACTCAGCCGTTTGTGAACCGTCAGGTACTGTCTTTTTCAATGTTTGTTCAATTACTCTTTTACCCGCAAACGCAATGTAGGCATTAGGTTCAGCAATAATGATATCTCCCAACATACCAAAACTTGCTGTAACTCCGCCAGTTGTAGGAGATGTAAGGATTGATACATAGAATAACTTTGTATTTGATTGATAATCATATAAAGCAGAAGATATTTTAGCCATTTGCATCAAGCTCAAACTCCCTTCTTGCATGCGTGCTCCTCCAGAAGCACACATAATAATGATAGGTAGAGATCGATTAGTAGCATACTCAATCAAACGGGTGATTTTCTCACCTACTACAGATCCCATACTACCTCCCATAAACTGAAAATCCATAACTCCCATTGCTATGGGAATACTATTTAGTTGACCTACACCCGTTTGAACAGCTTCAGTTAAACCCGTTTTTATTTGATAAAAAGAGATGCGATCTATATAAGGTTCCTCCTCTGAATGAAATTCAATGGGGTCCATAGAGACCATATCTTCGTCCATAGGCTCCCAAGTGCCAGGATCAATAAAGAGTTCGATTCTATCTGAACTATTCATTTTCAAATGATATCCGCAGTGTTCACAAATATTCATTTTTGAACTAAAAAATTTTTTATAATTTAATCCATAACAATTCTCGCATTGAACCCATAACTGTTTGTATTTTGTATTTATATCGAAATCATTAGATTTTTCTCTTATATTGAAAGAACTGCTACTAGTTTTGACACTAGGATTTCCACTTTCAATACTATTTGTACTTTCCGCACAAATTAAACTAGAAATGTAACTGTCGATACCACTGTAAATGTCACTATTAAGACTGATTTCAAAACGAAGATAACTGTCAATGCAACTATTAATATGATTATTCCAATTAGATTGAGTATCATACATGGAATAATAATAGTAGTAATTACTACTATTAGACCCACTATTCAAATAACTAGGAAAAAGAATCTCTAGTTCACTCAAAAAAGAGCTAGCATTGTCAAGATCGTCAATATCAAAAATATGATTGTCAATATCAAAATATACAGAATAAGTGTCACCATTACTATTTCTAACTAAAAAAGTATGATCAGAGATCAAACTCCAAATATTCCTGCTATCAAATAAATAATTTAGATAATGAATATTACTGAAACTATAACTGTCCCTACTAGGGATCTTTTTCTCCGCATCATTTAGAAGAGTTTCTTCACTTCCACTGGTATGTCCAAGAGCATCAAGACTATCCATTGATTTACTTAGTCCACACCTATGTTCTAACTTCTTGTTAGACAACATCGAATTGAACCAACATTTTTCCATAGATTCTTTCTGCCCCCTATTTTAGGAAAACCTAATACTAATAGATGAA